TTCTAACGAATCTTTCAGGAACTCGTAAGAAACTCTTTCTTAGAAGATAGGGGCGGGGGAACAAGAATAATAAAGTGTATTATCATACATCTAGTTCGTGGAGAAAGATGAATAGGTACACTCATTTAGTTCTACATTCCTTGCACTTATAATATACTTATAATAGATATACTTATCATAGATATCTTTATAACAGGTAGAAATATTAAATTGAGGCACCCATTCTATGACAGATCTTAACTTACCCTCTATTTTTGTGCCTTTAGTAGGCCTATTATTTCCGGCAATTGCAATGGCTTCTTTATCTCTTCATGTTCAAAAAAACAAGATTGTCTAGATCTGATGGGACCCAATCTCATCAATTTCTTTCAAACCTTGGATCGTAATACGGATATCCGTTTAGTGGAAATGGTACGACATATGATATGGCTGCCTCCGAACACAAATGAAGGGGCTGTTATACATGTGGATACAAGATATATGTATAAATGCATGTGTATGCGGATATAGCTGTTTTAAAATAGATCGGATATCTGGAATCAAAATGTATATATATGTAGATATATCCAGACATAGTGGGATCATATGAAGGGGATCTTTTTTATTTTATATCTAACCAATTCGATGAATTACTCCTGATGGTTTACAGTGCTAGTTGATGAGAGTGACTTTGGGAGCAAAAAAGTCAAATGGATTTGGGTTATTCTCTCAATTCCAATAGAATGCAACTGGATCTAGTATGAACTGGCGATCAGAACGTATATGGATAGAACTGATAACGGGTTCTCGAAAAACAAGTAATTTCTGCTGGGCATGTATCCTTTTTTTAGGGTCAATAGGCTTCTTATTGGTTGGAATTTCTAGTTATCTTGGTCGGAATCTGATATCCTTATTCCCGTCTCAGCAAATCCTTTTTTTTCCACAAGGTATCGTGATGTGTTTCTATGGTATCGCAGGTCTGTTCATTAGCTCCTATTTGTGGTGCACAATTTCGTGGAATGTAGGTAGTGGTTATGACAGATTCGATCGAAAAGAAGGAATAGTGTGCATTTTTCGTTGGGGATTTCCTGGAATAAATCGCCGCATCTTCCTTCGATTCCGTATGAGAGATATCCAGTCGATCAGAATGGAAGTTAAAGAGGGTCTTTATCCTCGCCGTGTCCTTTATATGGAAATCAGAGGCCGGGGAGACATTCCCTTGACTCGTACTGATGAGAATTTAAGTCCATTAGAAATTGAACAAAAAGCTGCTGAATGGGCCTATTTCTTGCGCGTACCAATTGAAGTATTTTGAAATGAATCGAGCGAGGAATGAATACTTTCTCCGCATGAGGGAGGGAACCGGAACCTTATGGGGGAGGGAACCGGAACCTTGTAATCCTCTTTTTCATAAAATTTGGAAGAGAATTGATATTCATCTTTTTTCCGAACGCCCGTTCGAGCAAAACTTGTTAGATTCTATTTCCCCCGTTCCATTGCATTGGAAATACTGCTGCGGCCCATAGAATAGAGCGCGCGGACGTATACGGAACAAGCATAATAAGAAGCACTTTTTGTTCACCAAAATGATTTTTCATGCGTATGGAACTCAACTCAATTCTTTCATATTCGTAACAAACCAAGTCTAATAAGTATGTATTCATCACAGATATCAGAATATTTCAAAGTACCTAATTCATATTTTGAGGCCCAATATTTCGAATGGATACGTTAGATACAAATGGATCATATCTTGTCAATTCTCTCTCTTTTGTGAATTGATCTTTCTTTTTATCCTCTCTTTTGTTCCTTGATGACTAAATGATTGGATCTCTCATAACCATCCAATTTATTTCCCGTTTCGCCAGTCATTTCATTTCGGATTTCATCATACGTATTTTTCAGAGATATTCCCTCTCCTGGGCTGTGGGTAATCAGTGAAACATTTCGAAATAATTGATTGAGCCAAGGGGAGCTCTTCCGTCTCGAAATACGAATAATATTCATGTTTGTTACTTCAAGTGGTTCTTTCGGGCATTCGTTGAATGCAACAAATGAAGATGTAATTGGTCCGAATTTGACCAATTGAGATAGCTGGAAACAATATTTCATTATCTCTTCATTCGAAATGGACCCTTATTCTATATTCTTTCTAGAGCCAAGGACTAAACAATTACACAATGGGAAATAGATCAATAGGTTCCATACCTTGTTATAGAACTTGTACTTCATAGAAATATCAGACAGAGTCGACGAATCAAGCAGGTTCATTAACAATTCATAGATTGAAAGTGCCAAAAAGGAAAGCATTGACTCCCTTCCCATATCTTGCATCTATAGTATTTCTGCCCTGGGGGATCTCTCTCTCATTTAATAAAAGTCTTGAATCTTGGGTTATTAATTGGTGGAATACCAGGCAATCCGAAACCTTTTTGAATGATATTCAAGAGAAGAAGGTTCTAGAAAGATTTATAGAATTAGAAGAACTGTTCCTGTTGGACGAACTGATAAAGGAGTATTCGGAGACACATATACAAAAGATTCGTATAGGAATCTACAAAGAAACGATACAATTGGTCAGAATGCACAATCAAGATCATATCCATATCATTTTGCATTTCTCAACAAATATAATCTGTTTCACTATTCTAAGTGCTTATTCTATTCTGGGTAATGAAGAACTTGTCATTCTTAATTCTTGGGTTCAGGAATTCTTCTATAACTTAAGCGACACAATAAAAGCTTTTTCTATTCTTTTATTAACTGATTTGTGTATTGGATTCCACTCGCCTCATGGTTGGGAACTAATGATTGGTTTGGTCTACAAAGATTTTGGATTTGCTCATAATGAGCAAGTTATATCCGGTCTCGTTTCCACTTTTCCAGTCATTATAGATACAATTTTGAAATATTGGATCTTCCATTTTTTAAATCGTGTATCTCCTTCACTTGTAGTGATTTATCATTCAATGAATGAATGAAGAACTCATTTCATCTCATATCAATCAAATCATAATGTCACTTCATACATAAACAAATCATTCAAACCCTTAACCATTCTTTATACTTCCACCCGTCCATCCTATATTCCAGTACAATGACAGAATCGTGGATAGGGAACTATACTAGCTACCTACCTAATTTATTGTAGAAATTTCCGGGATCAATGATTGGACCATGCAAAATAGAAACACCTTTTCTTGGGTAAAGGAACAGATGACTCGAGCAATTTCCGTATTGATCATGATATATGTAATAACTCGGACCTCCATTTCAAATGCATATCCTATTTTTGCGCAGCAGGGTTATGAAAATCCACGAGAAGCCACTGGGCGTATTGTATGTGCCAATTGTCATTTGGCTAATAAGCCCGTGGATATTGAGGTTCCACAAGCTGTGCTTCCCGATACTGTATTTGAAGCAGTTGTTAGAATCCCTTATGATATGCAACTGAAACAAGTTCTTGCTAATGGTAAGAGGGGGGGTTTGAATGTGGGGGCTGTTCTTATTTTACCCGAGGGATTCGAATTAGCTCCCCCTGATCGTATTTCTCCCGAGATGAAAGAAAAGATGGGTAATCTGTCTTTTCAGAATTATCGCCCCACTAAAAGAAATATTCTTGTGATAGGTCCTGTTCCTGGTCAGAAATATAATGAAATTGTCTTTCCCATTCTTTCCCCAGATCCTGCTACGAAGAAAGAGGTTCACTATTTAAAATATCCCATATATGTAGGTGGGAACAGGGGGAGGGGTCAGATTTATCCTGATGGGAGCAAGAGTAACAATACAGTATATAATGCTACAGCAGCAGGTCTAGTAAGCAAAATAGTACGTAAAGAAAAAGGGGGATATGAAATAACCATAGCGGATGCCTCGGATGGGCACCAAGTGGTTGATATTATACCTCCAGGACCAGAACTTCTTGTTTCAGAGGGTGAATACATCAAGCTTGATCAACCATTAACGAGTAATCCCAATGTGGGTGGATTTGGTCAGGGAGATGCAGAAATAGTACTTCAAGACCCATTACGCGTCCAAGGGCTTTTGTTCTTCTTGGCAGCTGTTATTCTGGCACAAATCTTTTTGGTTCTGAAAAAGAAACAATTTGAGAAGGTTCAATTGGCCGAAATGAATTTCTAGATCCATGGATTCCTCAACAGCAAGTTGGTAAAAAGAGCCGAATTCTTGTTGAGCTATGCAATTATGTATGATCAAAAAAATCATGAAAAGCCTTTTGTTTGCTTTGTTTATACTGTTTTTCTGCGCGATGTCGGGAATTACTTGTATCCCATTACTAGTAATGGTATGTTATGTACAGGCCGAAGAGGACAACCTTTTTGATTTTGATAGAGTAAGCTTCCATTAGTATAGAAATGATTTGCAGGGTGCCCCATCTGGAGAAATCCCTATTGTGTTGTGTCATCCAGAAAATCGATTGATTCCTTCTTTCTTCTTGCTTCGGAAGAGATACTATGAATCAATCACCGGATCCGATTCTTCAAAAACATCATCAGAAACAAAGGGATGGGGTGGTTTGAAACATCGGAGCAAGGGATCCATTTTGTCATTTCATTTCTACGAATATTATGATTATATTATGTTGACTGGATGAACTTCCAAATGAACTTCCAACTCTTATGGAACGGGTCAAAGTCTCGCTCGAAGAGTAAGAACTCAACAGGACCTTACCCCTAAAATCAGACAAATGAGGGGTAAGGTCCTGTTGAGTTCTTACTCTTTCATGTCTATAATCTGGTTCACCAGATTACTACAGGGATGAGCCCAACCCAGAATATGAGCCGTAGAAGAAAATGCCCATTGAACCGATCACAGGAATACCAGTTACAGTACCTATCAGCCAAAGAGGAATCCTTCCAGTAGTATCGGCCATTTAGCCCACTTCCCTCCACATTTCATCAAGCGGTCATGCTAGAGACATAAACAGTCATAGATAGTTATGAGTATGATATCCTTCCGAATGGGATAAGAGAATTCCTACTATTTTCTTTCTCTCAATTTCA